GCTAGTGTAGCTTAACGTAAAGCATAGCACTGAAAATGCTAATATAAAACTTAAAAACTTTCACAAGCACTGTAGTTTTGGTCCTGGACTCAGTATTAATTTTAACTAGATTTACACATGCAAGTCTCAGCATCCCAGTGAAAACGCCCTAATCAAACTATAATTTGACTAGGAGCTGGTATCAGGCACATTAATATAGCCCATAACACCTCGCTTAGCCACACCCCCAAGGGAAATCAGCAGTGATAAATATTATATAATGAGCGCAAGCTCGAATTAGTCATAATTAAAACGGTTGGTTAATCTCGTGCCAGCCACCGCGGTTATACGAGTAACACACATTAATACTTCACGGCGTAAAGGGTGATTAAAAGAAATAAACCCACAATTAAAGTTAAAAATTCATAAAACTGTCATACGTACTTATGAATAAGAAATACACTAACGAAAGTAACTTTAACAAAACATTTTTTGAACTCACGATAATTAAAACCCAAACTAGGATTAGACACCCTACTATGTTTAATTGTAAACAGATAATTACTTACTAAATTATTCGCCCGAGAACTACAAGCGCTAGCTTAAAACCCAAAGGACTTGGCGGTCCTTCAGACCCACCTAGAGGAGCCTGTTCTATAACCGATAATCCACGTTAAACCTCACCACTCCTTGCTTTAACCGCCTATATACCGCCGTCATCAGCTTACCTCATGAGAGTATAAAAGTAAGCAAAACGAGTGCAATTACTCAAAACGTCAGGTCGAGGTGTAGCGTATGCAGTGGAAAGAAATGGGCTACATTCTCTTTTAAGAAAACACGGACAATAAATGAAAAACAATTAACAAGGTGGATTTAGCAGTAAGAATAAAACAAGCATATTATCCTGAAGCCGGCTCTGAAGTGCGCACACACCGCCCGTCACTCTCCTCAAAACAAAGAAAAACTTAACTAAACAGAACATATATTCAAGAGGAGGCAAGTCGTAACATGGTAAGTGTACTGGAAGGTGCACTTGGAATAAACAAAATATAGCTAAATTAGTAAAGCATCTCCCTTACACCGAGAAAATACAAGTGCAACTCCAGTTATTTTGAACCATAAAACTAGCCTTAATAACTTTAAAAATCAACAACATTAAATATTTAATATGAATAAAAAAATAACACTTAAAACATTTTTCACTATTTTAGTATAGGCGATAGAACAAAAACTTAGCGCTATAGAAAAAGTACCGCAAGGGAAAGCTGAAAAAGAAATGAAAAACCTTTAAAGTACAAAAAAGCAGAGATAAAACCTCATACCTTTTGCATCATGATCTAGCTAGAATAACTAGGCAAAAAGATTTTAAGTCTACCTCCCCGAAACTAAGTGAGCTACTTCGGAACAGCAATCAGTGCCAACCCTTCTCTGTCGCAAAAGAGTGGGAAGATTCCCAAGTAGAGGCGACATACCTACCGAACTTAGTGATAGCTGGTAATCCAAAAAAAGAACTTTAATTCTGCATTAATTAATTCAACCCTTCACACATCAAAGATATCAAAAGATCATTTGTAATAATTAATAGTTATTCAAAAGAGGTACAGCTCTTTTGAACTAAGAAACAACTTTTATAGGAGGATAAGGATCATATTAACAAAATGTCTGAACCCAGCGGGCCTAAAAGCAGCCATCTGTTAAGTAAGCGTCATAGCTCCAATCAACAATAAATTTAAATACAGATAATAATTCCTAACCCCCTAACCACTATTGGATTATTTTATTTTATTAATAAAAGAAATTATGCTAGAATGAGTAATAAGAGGCTCTCAACCCTCTCCCCAATGCTAGTGTAAACCAGAAAGAATTAAATCACTGGTATTTAACCACCATCAACAGAGATAATTATATAATTAACTAATAACTAGAAAAACATATTATATCGGACGTTAACCCTACACAGGCACATTTTTACGGGAAAGATTAAAAGAAAATAAAGGAACTCGGCAAACATTAACTCCGCCTGTTTACCAAAAACATCGCCTCTTGCCAAATAAGTATAAGAGGTCTCGCCTGCCCTGTGAATTTTTAACGGCCGCGGTATCCTGACCGTGCAAAGGTAGCGTAATCACTTGTCTTTTAACTGAAGACCTGTATGAAAGGCATCACGAGAGTTTATCTGTCTCTATTTTCCAATCAATGAAATTGATCTTCTCGTGCAGAAGCGAGAATTATAATATAAGACGAGAAGACCCTATGGAGCTTTAAACACTTAAATCAATAATAATCATTTACTAAATCCACTGGACTTAAACAGATAATTAATATAATTTAACGTTTTCGGTTGGGGCGACCAAGGGGTAAAATAAAACCCCCTTACCGATTGAGTATTTTATACTTAAAAATTAGAATCACAACTCTAATTTACAGAACATCTGACGAACAATGACCCAAGACTTTCTTGAACAATGAACCAAGTTACCCTAGGGATAACAGCGCAATCCTTTCCAAGAGTCCCTATCGACGAAAGGGTTTACGACCTCGATGTTGGATCAGGACATCCTAATGGTGTAGCAGCTATTAAGGGTTCGTTTGTTCAACGATTAACAGTCCTACGTGATCTGAGTTCAGACCGGAGTAATCCAGGTCAGTTTCTATCTATAACTGTATTTTTCCTAGTACGAAAGGACCGGAAAAATGAAGCCGATACTTCCAAGTAAGCTTCTTTTTTATTCACTGAAAAAACTCAAGTGAATAAAAAAAACTAGATTTAAACTAAAAATTATAGTCCGCTAAAATGGCAGAGCCTGGTAATTGCAAAAGACCTAAGTTCTTTAGTCCAGAGGTTCAAATCCTCTTTTTAACTTATGCCCGACCTCCTCCTAACTTATATCCTCAACCCACTAACCTACATTATCCCAGTATTACTAGCCACAGCCTTCCTAACACTCCTTGAACGTAAGATACTAGGCTACATACAACTACGCAAAGGCCCCAACATTGTAGGGCCCTTCGGAATCTTACAGCCCATTGCAGATGGCCTTAAACTATTTACAAAAGAACCCATCCGACCATCATCTTCCTCGCAAGTACTCTTCTTACTAATACCCACCGCCGCACTAACATTAGCTATACTCATATGAATACCCCTTCCTCTCCCACACGCAATCCTAAACCTCAACCTAAGCTTACTATTCATCTTAGCCATCTCAAGCTTAATAGTATACACAATTTTAGGCTCAGGCTGAGCTTCAAACTCAAAATATGCTCTCATAGGAGCACTACGCGCAGTAGCACAAACAATTTCATACGAAATCACCCTCGGCCTTATCCTACTATCCATAGTCATCATGACAGGCGGTTTTACCCTACACACCTTCAATCTAACCCAAGAAAATATTTGATTAATCCTACCAACCTGACCCCTTGCAATAATATGATACATCTCAACATTAGCAGAAACCAACCGAGCACCATTCGACCTAACTGAGGGAGAATCAGAACTAGTATCCGGTTTTAACATTGAATACGCTGCCGGACCATTTGCCTTATTCTTCTTAGCTGAATACTCAAACATCCTAATAATAAACACCCTCTCAGTAATTCTATTCCTAGGTACCTCCTATAATATAAACCTACCAGAATTCACCACCATAAACCTAATAACCAAAACAGCCCTATTAACAATACTATTTCTATGAATCCGCGCTTCATACCCACGTTTCCGTTACGACCAACTCATACACTTAGTATGAAAAAGTTTTCTACCCCTAACACTAGCAATTATTCTATGACATGTAACATTACCCATCTCCATAGCAAGCCTCCCACCCCTAACCTAAGGAAGAGTGCCTGAATAAAAGGGTTACTTTGATAGAGTAAATAATGAACGTTAAATTCCTTCCCCTTCCTTAGAAGAATAGGACTTGAACCTACATCTTAGAGATCAAAACCCTAAGTATTTCCAATTATACTAACCTCTAACAGTAAAGTAAGCTAATTAAAGCTCTTGGGCCCATACCCCAACCATGTTGGTTAAATTCCTTCCTCTACTATAAAACATGAACCCACTAATTCTTCTACTATTAATCCTGAGTCTATTACTAGGAACCACCATAACATTTATCTCAACAAACTGATTATTAATCTGAATAGGCTTAGAAATTAACACCATAGCCATTATTCCCCTAATAATTTATAAACAACACCCACGAGCCGTAGAAGCCACCACAAAATACTTCCTAACACAAGCCACAGCTTCCGCTATCCTCCTCTTTGGAGGCATTTCAAATGCCTGAATAACTGGCCAATGAGAGCTGACTGAAATAATAAACCAAGCTTCAGCCACACTAATTATCCTAGCTTTAGCATTAAAAATAGGACTAGCACCAGCACACTTCTGACTGCCAGAAGTCCTACAAGGAATTAACTTAACTACAGGCCTAATCCTATCAACATGACAAAAACTTGCACCATTCGCAATCCTACTCCAACTTCACCAATCACTTGATCCAAACCTATTAATATTTTTCGGCATTTCCTCCATCATCGTAGGCGGCTGAGGAGGGCTTAATCAAACTCAACTACGAAAAATTTTAGCCTACTCATCAATTGCACACCTAGGTTGAATAATATGCATCCTACACTACGCCCCCCACCTTACCCTACTCAATTTAATATTATATATTATCTTAACCACCTCTATATTTCTTATATTCATCAACATCAACTCAACTAAAATGAACTCCATCGCACCTTCAATAATAAAAAAACCACTAATATCTACCGTTCTATTAACTTCTTTACTATCACTAGGAGGGCTCCCACCCCTGTCCGGTTTTATACCAAAATGGCTAATTCTTGAAGAATTAATTAAACAAGATATAGCACCAATCGCTACTATTATGGCCATAGCCACCCTACTCAGCCTCTTCTTTTACTTACGCCTTTGTTACACAATCGCACTAACCATCTCACCCAACCTAACTTTATCAACCCTCTCATGAAAAATACCTCTAATCAACTCAAACACATTATTATCCCTCTCTGCAACAATATCCTCTCTACTCCTCCCATTAACCCCAATAATATTAACATTAACCATGTAGAAGTTTAGGTTTACCAAACCAAAAGCCTTCAAAGCTTTAAACAAAAGTGAGACCCTTTTAACTTCTGATAAGACTTGCAAGATTTTATCTAACATCTTCTGAATGCAACCCAGATACTTTAGTTAAGCTAAAGCCTTTCTAGATAGATAGGCCTCGATCCTACAACCCTTTAGTTAACAACTAAACGTTCAATCCAGCGAACTTCTACCTAGCCTTCTCCCGCCGTAGGGCGGAGAGGCGGGAGAAGCCCAGGGAGGTCTCTCTCCTTCTTCTGATTTGCAATCATACGTAAATACTTATACTACAAGGCTTGATAAGAAGAGGGTTCCTACCTCTTTACACGGAACTACAGTCCGCCGCTTAACTCAGCCATCTTACCTGTGGCAATTAACCGTTGATTATTCTCTACAAATCATAAAGATATCGGCACCTTATACTTGATCTTTGGCGCTTGAGCAGGTATAGTAGGAACCGGTCTAAGCCTATTAATCCGAACTGAATTAAGTCAACCAGGTACACTTCTAGGCGATGATCAAATTTATAATGTAGTAGTTACAGCACATGCTTTAGTTATAATTTTTTTTATAGTTATACCTATCATAATCGGTGGCTTCGGTAACTGATTAACTCCCCTAATAATTGGGGCCCCTGACATAGCCTTCCCACGAATAAACAACATAAGTTTCTGATTTTTACCCCCATCATTTCTTCTTCTATTAGCTTCAGCAGGCATTGAAGCAGGGGCAGGTACAGGGTGAACAGTCTATCCACCACTTGCTAGTAACCTAGCTCATGCAGGAGCATCTGTTGACCTAACCATCTTCTCTCTTCATTTAGCCGGCATCTCCTCTATCTTAGCATCCATTAACTTTATTACTACAATTATTAATATAAAACCCCCATCAATATCACAATATCAAACACCCTTATTTGTGTGATCCTTACTTGTAACAACAGTTCTTCTGCTCCTCTCATTACCTGTCCTAGCAGCAGGTATTACAATACTCCTAACTGACCGAAATCTTAATACAACATTTTTTGACCCTGCTGGAGGGGGAGACCCCATTCTCTACCAACACTTATTCTGATTCTTCGGTCACCCTGAAGTTTACATCCTAGTTCTACCAGGTTTCGGAATAATCTCCCATGTAGTTGCCTATTATTCAGGTAAAAAAGAACCCTTCGGCTACATAGGCATAGTCTGAGCAATAATAGCAATCGGCTTGCTTGGTTTTATTGTATGAGCACATCACATATTTACCGTTGGAATAGACGTTGATACTCGAGCCTATTTCACCTCAGCTACAATAATCATTGCAATCCCCACTGGCGTGAAAGTATTTAGCTGATTAGCAACCCTTCACGGAGGATCCATTAAATGAGAAACACCTTTGCTCTGAGCCCTGGGATTTATCTTTCTATTTACAATTGGTGGCTTAACAGGCATTGTTTTAGCCAACTCATCCCTTGATATTGTCCTTCATGATACATATTATGTTGTAGCACACTTTCACTATGTCCTATCCATAGGAGCAGTATTTGCAATTATAGCAGGCTTCATTCACTGATTTCCACTAATTTCCGGGTACACACTTAACACCACCTGAACAAAAATACAATTCCTAGTAATATTTATTGGAGTTAACCTAACATTCTTCCCACAACATTTTCTTGGTTTAGCAGGAATACCTCGTCGTTACTCAGACTACCCAGACGCCTACACCCTCTGAAATGTTGTCTCATCCATCGGTTCAATAATCTCTCTCATTGCTGTTATTATATTATTATATATTATCTGAGAAGCATTTGCCTCAAAACGTGAAGTAATATCTATCGAAATACCACACACAAATGTGGAATGATTACATGGGTGCCCCCCACCCTATCACACATTTGAAGAACCAGCATTTATTCAAACTCAACGCCAATTTTAAGCAAGAAAGGAAGGGATCGAACCCCCATATGTTAGTTTCAAGCCAACCACATCACCATTCTGTCACTTTCTTCAAGATTCTAGTAAAAATATAATATTACTTTGTCAGAGTAAAGATGTGAGATAGAACCCCACGAATCTTACTTAATGGCACACCCCTCACAATTAGGATTTCAAGACGCAGCCTCCCCAGTAATAGAAGAACTACTCCACTTCCACGACCACACATTAATAATTATATATTTAATCAGCTCTTTAATTCTTTACATCATTGTAGCAACAGTATCAACAAAGCTCACCAATAAATACATCCTAGATTCACAAGAAATTGAAATTGTTTGAACAATTTTTCCAGCAGTTATCTTAATTTTAATTGCTCTTCCATCACTACGAATTTTATATCTGATAGATGAAATTAACAACCCCCACATCACAATTAAAGCCCTAGGACATCAATGATACTGAAGCTATGAATATACAGACTATGAAAATCTAGAATTTGATTCCTACATGATTCAACCAGAAGACATAGAACCAGGACAATTTCGACTTCTAGAAACTGATCATCGAATAGTTGTACCAATAGAATCCCCCATTCGAATACTAATTACTGCTGAAGATGTTCTTCACTCATGAGCAGTACCAGCACTAGGAATTAAAATAGATGCTGTACCAGGACGCTTAAATCAAACTGCCTTTATAATCTCACGACCAGGGGTATACTATGGTCAGTGTTCAGAAATCTGCGGCGCTAACCACAGCTTTATACCAATTGTAGTTGAAGCCGTTCCCTTAGAACACTTTGAAAACTGATCTTCATTAATATTAGAAGAATCTTCATTAAGAAGCTAAAATAGGATAAGCGTTAGCCTTTTAAGCTAAATTATGGTGACTCCTTAACACCCTTAATGACTTATGCCACAACTAAACCCAAACCCTTGATTTTTAATTTTTATCTTTTCATGATTATTTTTTCTAGTTATTATAACCCAAAAAGTAATGAGTCATCTCCCCACTAAACAAAATCTATTTAAAAAAACACAAAAACCTAAACCAAAGCCCTGAAACTGACCATGAACTTAACCTTCTTCGATCAATTCTTAAGCCCCTCATTTATAGGAGTACCCTTAATCATAGTAGCTATAGTAATACCATGACTCATTATTTCAAATCAACCTAACCGATGACTTAATAACCGTCTTATAACCATACAAATGTGGTTTATTAATCGTTTTACACACCAATTAATACAACCAATTAATTTAGGAGGGCACAAATGAGCCATAATCCTTACAGCACTTATATTATTTTTATTATCCATAAACTTATTAGGACTCCTCCCATACACTTTCACCCCGACAACACAACTCTCTCTGAACATAGCATTTGCTATCCCACTATGATTAATAACAGTCATTATTGGCATAATAAATCAACCAACCGTCGCCCTAGCCCATTTCTTACCAGAAGGAACACCAACACCACTTGTACCTGTCTTAATTATTATTGAAACCATCAGCTTATTAATTCGACCCTTAGCCCTTGGGGTCCGACTAACCGCAAACCTAACCGCTGGTCATCTCCTTATACAACTTATCGCAACAGCTGCTTTCGTATTGGTTAATTTGATACCAACAGTAGCCATCTTAACCTCACTAGTCCTCCTTTTATTAACCCTCCTCGAAGTAGCTGTAGCAATAATTCAAGCCTATGTATTTGTACTATTATTAAGCCTCTACCTACAAGAAAATGTTTAATTTAATGACCCACCAAATACACGCATATCACATAGTGGACCCCAGCCCATGACCTTTAACAGGAGCTACTGCTGCCCTCCTTATAACCTCTGGCCTAGCCATCTGATTTCACCACCACAACCCACTGCTACTTATTCTAGGGTTAATCTTATTGATATTAACCATAATTCAATGATGACGAGATGTAATTCGAGAAGGGACCTTCCAAGGCCACCATACACCCCCAGTCCAAAAAGGATTACGCTACGGCATAATTCTATTTATCACATCAGAAGTTTTCTTTTTCTTAGGCTTCTTTTGAGCCTTCTACCACTCCAGCTTAGCTCCCACCCCTGAACTAGGAGGATGCTGACCTCCAACAGGAATCTACCCATTAAATCCTTTCGAAGTCCCACTTCTCAACACTGCAGTTTTACTCGCCTCAGGTGTAACAGTAACATGAGCCCACCATAGCATTATAGAAGGAAACCGCAAAGAAGCTATTCAAGCCCTAACCTTAACAATTATTCTAGGAATTTACTTTACAGCCCTCCAAATAATAGAATACTATGAAGCACCCTTCACCATTGCCGACGGAATCTACGGAACAACATTCTTTGTTGCCACAGGATTTCACGGATTACATGTAATCATCGGATCCACATTCTTAACAATCTGTTTAATACGACAAATCCAATATCACTTCACATCACAACATCACTTTGGCTTCGAAGCCGCTGCATGATACTGACATTTCGTTGATGTAGTATGATTATTCCTTTATGTATCAATCTATTGATGAGGTTCATAAACTTTTCTAGTACAGACTAGTACAAATGATTTCCAATCATTTAACCTTGGTTTAAATCCAAGGAAAAGTAATGAACCTCATCACATTTATTGTCTTCCTAACGGCCCTTATCTCCCTAACATTAGTTTTAATCTCCTTTTGACTTCCCTCTTTTAAATCAGACTTTGAAAAATTGTCCCCCTTTGAATGTGGATTCGACCCCCTAGGAACTGCACGCCTGCCATTCTCAATCCGCTTCTTCTTAGTTGCCATTTTATTCTTACTATTTGACCTAGAAATTGCTCTATTACTTCCACTTCCCTGAGGAGACCAACTCAATAACCCACTACTTACAATCACATGAACAACCATCCTACTTATCTTATTAACACTAGGATTAATTTATGAATGGTTACAAGGAGGGTTAGAATGAGCAGAGTAGATATTTAGTCTAATTAATAAGACCATCAATTTCGACTTGATAAAATATAGTGAAACTCTGTAAATATCTTATGACACCCATCTACTTCATTATAACCTCAACATTCTCCCTTAGCCTAGCAGGATTGACCTTCAACCGTTCACATTTCTTATCTGCCTTAATCTGCTTAGAGGGGATAATATTATCACTATTTATCTCAATCGCCTTATGATCAATAATAATAAACTCAGCAACATGATCACTATCCCCAATAATTCTCCTAACTTTCTCAGCCTGTGAAGCAAGCTCAGGGCTCGCCCTCCTGGTAGCCACTACCCGAACCCATGGCTCAGACCAATTAAAAAACTTAAATTTATTACAATGTTAAAAATCCTCATCCCAACAATTATATTAATCCCAACCACATGTTTTACAAATAAAAAATGATTATGACCCATAACCATTTCCTACAGCCTATTAATTGCTACAATAAGCTTGTCATGATTTAAATGAAATCTTGAAGTCGCCTGAGACTTCTCAAACAAATTACTAGCCATTGATCCCCTATCAGCCCCCTTCCTAGTTCTAACCTGCTGACTCCTTCCACTAATACTCCTAGCAAGCCAAAACCATTTAATAAATGAACCCTATTATCGTCAACAAACCTATATTATCTTACTAATCTCCTTACAAATTTTCCTAATCTTAGCTTTCAGCGCAACAGAACTAATCTTATTCTACATTATATTTGAAGCCACACTCATTCCCACTCTAATTATTATTACCCGATGAGGCAATCAAACTGAACGATTAAACGCAGGCATTTATTTCCTATTTTATACCCTAATAGGGTCTCTCCCACTTTTAATTGCCCTTCTAATTCTACAAAATGATATAAATACCCTCTCAATATTTATTTTACAACATATAGCAAATAGTATATATACACATAACTGATCCAACAACCTCTGATGATTAGCCTGCCTCATTGCCTTCTTAGTAAAAATGCCCCTCTACGGAGTACACCTCTGACTACCAAAAGCCCATGTAGAAGCCCCAATCGCAGGTTCAATAATTCTAGCAGCAATCTTACTAAAATTAGGAGGCTATGGAATAATCCGAATCATTGTCATATTAAATCCAATAACCAAAGAAATAATATACCCATTCTTAATTTTAGCAATCTGGGGTATTATCATAACCAGTTCTATCTGTCTACGACAGACAGATTTAAAATCATTAATTGCCTACTCATCAGTAAGCCATATAGGTCTTGTAGCAGCAGCCATCCTCATCCAAACACCATGAAGCTTTGCAGGAGCCACAACCTTAATAATTGCACACGGCCTAATTTCATCAGCCTTATTCTGTCTATCCAACACCAACTATGAACGAATTCACACCCGAACCCTAATTTTAACCCGAGGGATACAAATTATCTTACCACTTATAATAACCTCTTGATTTCTAATCAGCCTTGCCAATCTAGCACTACCACCAACCTTAAATCTAATAGGAGAATTATTCATCATTACCTCCCTATTTAAATGATCAAACTGAACTATTATTATTACAGGCACAGGAGTAATATTGACAGCATCCTATTCACTTTATATATTCTTATCAACCCAACGAGGATTTGCTTCTCAACATCTATTATTTATAGAACCTTCCCATACACGAGAACACCTATTAATTTATTTACATTTATTACCCTCCATCTTAATCATCCTTAAACCCGAGCTCGTCCTAGGATGAACATCATGTAATTATAGTTTAAAAAAACATTAGATTGTGGTTCTAAAAATAAAAGTGAAAGTCTTTTTAATAACCAAGAGAGGTCTAGGACAAAAGGAACTGCTAATTCTTTTACTCGTGATTCAAATCACGACTCACTTACTTTTGAAAGATAACAGTCATCTATTGGTCTTAGGAACCAAAAACTCCTAGTGCAAATCTTGGCAAAAGTTCATGAATTTAATATTAAACACAATATTTCTACTCATCTTTATTTCATTATTTTACCCCATCATTACCAACACTCTACACCCCAACCCCAACAAAAACTATTTTAGTATACAAACAAAAACAGCTGTAAAAACATCATTCTTTATCAGCCTTATACCATTAATAATATTCCTTGACCAGGGCCTGGAATCAATCACAACCAACTGAAATTGAATTAATATTATATCTCTAGACATTAATATAAGCTTCAAATTTGATATATACTCAATCATCTTCACACCAGTAGCCTTATATGTCACATGATCCATCTTTGAGTTTACAATATGGTATATATCCACAGACCCTTACTTAAATAAATTCTTTAAATATCTACTATTATTTCTCATTACCATACTTATCCTAATTACCGCAAACAACCTATTTCAACTCTTCATTGGTTGAGAAGGGGTCGGCATTATATCATTTCTATTAATTGGATGGTGATACAGCCGAACAGACGCCAACATTGCTGCCCTTCAAGCAGTCATTTATAACCGCATCGGAGATATTGGCCTAATCCTAAGCATAACATGACTAGCAATCAACACCAACACGTGAGAAATACAACAACTCTTTTTTTTATCAAAAGACATAGATATAAACCTCCCTTTGCTAGGCTTAGTCATAGCTGCTGCAGGAAAATCAGCACAATTTGGCCTACACCCCTGATTGCCAGCAGCAATAGAAGGCCCTACACCCGTCTCCGCCCTACTCCATTCAAGCACCATAGTCGTAGCAGGAATTTTCCTACTAATTCGACTAAACCCTCTAATCAACCACAACCAATTAATCTTAACAATTTGCTTATGTCTAGGTGCAATAACCACCTTATTTACAGCTCTTTGTGCCCTTACACAAAATGATATCAAAAAAATCATTGCCTTCTCTACATCAAGTCAACTAGGCCTAATAATAGTCACTATTGGACTTAATCAACCACATCTAGCTTTTCTACATATCTGTACACACGCTTTTTTCAAAGCCATACTATTTATATGCTCTGGCTCTATCATTCATGCCCTCAATAATGAACAAGATATTCGAAAAATAGGCGGACTCCATAAACTAATACCACTCACATCCTCAGCCCTAATAATCGGAAGCTTAGCACTAACAGGAATGCCTTTTCTATCTGGATTTTTTTCCAAAGACGCTATCATCGAAGCAATAAATATATCATACCTAAATGCCTGAGCCCTTATTATAACCCTCTTAGCCACCTCCTTCACAGCCATCTACAGTACACGTTTAATCTTCTTCTCCTTATTAAATAACCCACGCTTCTCAACATTCACCCCTATTAATGAAAATAACCCACTTTTAATAAACCCTATTAAACGATTGGCATACGGAAGCATCATTGCCGGTTTCATTATTATTTTCAACATATCACTAACAAAAAATCAAATCCTAACAATACCAACAACCCTTAAATTATCCGCACTACTAGTATCAACACTAGGACTCATTATAGCACTAGAACTAATAAACACAACCAAAATACAACTAAAAACACCACCCCTTATAAAAATATATAATTTCTCTACTTTACTGGGATATTACCCACCCATTATACATCGACTTTTATCACAAACTAATCTATCATGAGCACAAAACATCTCAACCCATATTATTGATACATCATGAAATGAAAAAATTATACCCAATAGCAAATTCATTCAGCAAATCCCAATAATTAAATTCATTAATAGCCCACAACAAGGTTATATTAAAACCTATTTCATAATTTTTCTCTTCACAATAATCTTAATCCTGTCCATCACATTTCTTAAATAACACGAAGAACTCCTCAAGATAAACCACGAGTTAACTCTAACACAACAAACAATGTTAAAAGTAATATTCAACCCCCTAAAATCAATATAAGACCCCCATAAGAATAAAGCAACCCAACACCACTAAAATCACCACGAATAACTTCCAAAACATTCACCTCTTCCCCTCCAAACCAACCACACCCTCAATCATTTATCAACCCACTACATACATATATTAAACCTAAATAAATAAATAAATAAATCAAAACAGATCAACCACCTAACTCCGGATAAGGCTCAGCAGCTAAAGCTGCCGTATAAGCAAACACAACCAACATCCCACCTAAATAAATTAAAAATAATACTAAACACAAAAAAGAACCCCCAAAAACACCTAATAACCCACAACCAAAACCAGAAGAAACTACTAAACCAAGAGCAGCATAATAAGGAGATGGGTTCGATGCCACTATTATAAAACCCAAAACAAAACTCACTGTAATCACTAAAACTAAATAAGTCATTATACATCTTTACTTAGGTTTTAACTAAGACCTGTAACCTGAAAAACTACCGTTGTAATTCAACTATAAAAATAAATGATTAATCGAAAAAACCACCCACTATTAAAAATTATTAATAACGCCTTAATTGACATCCCCACGCCCTCTAATATCAACACCTGATGAAACTTTGGTTCAATCTTAGGATTATGCCTAATTATACAGATCCTTACAGGCCTCTTCCTAGCAATACATTATACACCAGACATCTCAATAGCCTTCTCATCAATTGCTCATATCTCTCGTGACGTAAATTATGGCTGAATAATTCGCAACATTCACGCCAACACAGCCTCATTGTTTTTCATCTGTTTATATTTTCACATAGCCCGAGGACTATACTACGGCTCTTATCTAAATAAAGAAACCTGAAATATTGGAGTGGTATTATTTCTATTACTAATAGCCACAGCCTTCGTAGGCTATGTATTACCATGAGGACAAATATCATTCTGAGGCGCTACAGTAATCACTAATCTTCTTTCAGCTTTTCCACTTATCGGAGATATATTAGTCCAATGAATCTGAGGAGGCTTCTCAGTAGATAACCCAACACTCACCCGATTCTTTGCCTTCCATTTCATTTTACCCTTTATCATTACAGCTATAACGATAGTCCACATTTTATTTCTCCACGAAACAGGCTCAAACAACCCGTGCGGTATTAATTCATCTATAGACAAAATTCCCTTCCACCCCTACCACTCCTACAAAGACACTATCGGTTTCTTCCTACTAATTCTAGTATTAATCATTATTGCCCTATTTTCTCCTAACCTTCTAGGTGACGCAGAAAATTTCACCCCCGCTAATCCCCTCGTTACACCCACCCATATTAAACCAGAATGATACTTCCTATTTGCCTACACAATCCTACGATCTATTCCAAATAAACTAGGTGGCGTCCTAGCCCTCCTATTTTCAATACTAATTCTCCTACTAGCTCCTCTCCTCCACACCTCAAAACAACGAAGCCTAACATTCCGCCCTCTAACCCAAATCGTATTCTGACTATTTGTGATCAACATAATTATCCTCACATGAATTGGAGGACTGCCTGTCGAACAACCCTATGTTATCATCGGCCAAATCTCCTCAATCATACACTTCTCCTTATTCCTAATCTTCATGCCACTTTCTGCCTGAATGGAAAACAAAATACTAAAAACCTAAGCTGTCCTGGTAGCCTAACAATAAGACATTGGTCTTGTAAACCAAAAACTGGAGGTGTAACCCCTCTCCAAGACAAATAATAACCTTAACATCACCTCACAACAGAACAAATCAATATATTATATACAGCTCATAAATTACATTAACTAAAATAATATCTTCTCAAAAAAACGCACCCTTTAAATTTATAAGCTACCCCTACTAGCTTTATAACCTAACTTCAGGAGAAAGAGACTCAAACTCTCATCATTGACACCCAAAGCCAAAATTTTAATTAAACTATCCCCTGGGCTTGCTAAAACTAGTAAGCCAGTTAGGTGTCAACTATCCAGCCTTCTAAAGCCCCCTAAAACATAACAAATAAATACAATTTACTGAATAAAAGTACTCTAATATTTAGCTAGTTAGGGGGAGGAAATAACTCATAAACTTCTAACAACCCAATAATACTACCTAGACATTTAAAAAGATAAACATTAAAATAAATCTTAACAAAAAAACCTCTATAAACCCACCTAACGATAATAAACAAGAACAAAAACTTATAAAAAATCATAAAATATTTTACAACACAATCAATAACATGCATACAAAAAATCATAAAATATTTTACAACACAATCAATAACATGCATACAATTACCCCTAAATCAAGTATAACCAAACTACGCACCCTTAAACTAACCTATAAAATATCCCCCATATATTGTCCCCTAAACCTTATCATCAACTTCTTAAAACCATAATTCATCTCTTTATAAGCTACCCCTACTAGCTTTATAACCTAACTGGCTTGCTAAAACTAGTAAGCCAGTTAGGTGTCAACTATCCAGCCTTCTAAAGCCCCCTAAAACATAACAAATAAATACAATCTACTGAATAAAAGTACTCTAATATTTAGCTAGTTAGGGGGAGGAAATAACTCATAAACTTCTAACAACCCAATAATACTACCTAGGCATTTAAAAAGATAAACATTAAAATAAATCTTAACAAAAAAACCTCTATAAACCCACCTAACGGTAATAAACAAGAACAAAAACTTATAAAAAATCATAAAATATTTTACAACACAATCAATAACATGCATACAATTACCCCTAAATCAAGTATAACCAAAATTGCACCTAACCTTAAAAAACAAAAAATTATAAAAAATCACAAAATATTTTACAACATAATAAACAACATGTATGTAATTACCCCTAAATCAAGTATAACCAAAATTGCATTAACCTTAAAAATCTTTTTAAAAAAAAAAATAAAATTTTACAAAAATAAAAAAAATAATAAAAAAATAAAAAATATATGCATTGGATAAAAGCACTTTAATTTTTGATAAATAAAATACAAGATAAAGCCACAAACCATTAACAAACCAATAATTTCCATTAATCATAAAAAAGACTAAATACGACACCATATTATGAAAAAACACCTATTAACCAGCCCATTAACATTTACTAGAAATAAAATTCTTAAAAATTAAATATAAAACAACCGAGTTTATCAATAAAATAATAGTTACTCAATAAAATTCCACCTACAAATAAAAATAATATAACACATATACTCACCAACATTAAATGCACCAAACACTGCAAAAACCTACCAACCTCTGCCCCATTTAACCCCACCCTAACCAAATTTACCAGATTTGTCAAAAAGAAAATTATCTTTTAACCCTAACAAGACTATTTTAAGCATGGTTTTCCACAACCACTCTCAACCCCATTTTCAAAAATACTGTTCAAACAAAAACAACACTCACTCCTCGACTTACTCCCGACGTACCACTAATCACCAACTGCCCTGCCAACACCCCAAAAAAGGTCATTAGACAGCCTTTGCCCTACCCAAGCGAAAAAAATCAAAATTTTGTGGCGAGAAGCACATCATATGAAATAAGACATATAAGCATACTATGTTTAATCAGCATTAATCTATTTTCCCCATCTTCATTACACCCCATGTTTAATAATCATTAACTTATTTTCCCCATCTTCATTACATCCATGTTTAACCCTCATTTCACTAATTACTAAATATTTCATAACCTGATATGAATTTACTCCTCACAAGTTTCCTAACAATTAGATCATAACAAACGTCCCTTAATTTATAAAGTAATCTATCTTCCAACGATTATGCCGGCTGGCGAGAAATAATCAATGGCCTATTCTATACACCTTTGCACGGTTTGTGGTACTGATAAAGATTAATCCCCCCTAATTGCTCAAATATTGGCATTTGGCACCCTTGGTAGGCATATATTCCTTGTCGCGTCAGGACTCCATCTACTCTAGCTCCCTTAATTGTCACTCTACTCTTAATCGTCTCAAGATTTCCAAGCCTCCCAGTTTTTTTGGGGGGGAATGAAGCAATCGTAAACCCTCGAGGGTTGGTTCCCACTCATTCAGTTAAACTTGCGCTATCCTCGACATATCTTTATATTTTCAGTTACTTATGAATTCACCAAATAGATTGTCAAGTAAACTAGGATTGAACACAAAGGATAAAATGAAGTTTTTAAAATTATTATCCAGTGAAGTATAACTTTAATCGAAAGAAAGACAATTGATTAATAATCTATAAATTATTATTATTATTATCGTTCAATGTAAAACGCACGTTGTGCTTCGCCACGGAGAAAGATATATTGGACATAAATCTACTGATATAGATACCCCTGGTCTTGGAAAGAAAAAAAAAGAATTTTACATTTTTTTGGGAAAAACCCCCCCTCCCCCCTAATATACGCGGTTATTCTCGAAAAACCCCTAAAACGAGGGCCAACGTATATTTTTTTATCAAGTAATGACAATATGCATATGCGTCATTATATATAGTGACACATATCGTAT